GAGGAAATACAAAAAAATAGAAGAGAAAAGTCATCCAAAGTTATATACAAATCACTACCCCCTTTTTTGTATTTCCTTAATTTATTTCCTTAATTGAATTTCGTAGGACGAAGTTCCTTAAAAACTTCTGCCTTCTTTAAAATATCCTGAACAGTTTCTGTAGGTTGAGCCCCTTTTTCAAGGAAATATAAAATAGCAGGAACATTTAAATAAGTTTGATTCCTTATCGGATCATAAAAACCTACTTTCTGAAGATCTTTTCCTTCTCTTCGGGATCGAACATCAATTGCAACGATTCGATAGACGGCTCATTGGGATAGATATAGATGAACAACACCCCCCCTAGAAACGTATAGGAAGCTTTCTCCTCGTACGGCTCGAGAAAAATGATTGATTTGTCTCTCTATGGAATTCTATCTAAGAAATGACAACTGGATCCATAAAATGATCAAAGTAATTAAAGATGTAAGTCTTTTTTTCTTCGTTCTTCCTTAAAATGAAAAAGAAATCATTCGTATTCTCATAACTCAAGTTGGATAACTTTCAAATAGTTCAAAGGAAAATCTTTCGACAATTTCATTTATTGAGCGGTCTTTCCTCCTTTTTTGTTTGTCTCGTTTAAAATTGGATTCTTCAGTCTGATCCAGTTATTAAGACAATAAAAAAGGTGTTTCCTTGTTCTGGGATCCTTTATCTTTGTTTTATTTTAAATCATTGGGTTTAAACATTACTTCGGTGCTTTTTAATCCTTTCAAAATGGCAGCAACATACCCTTTTTGCGATTTCTATGAAAAAATCCTACAAGATGGTGGATTCCCTCGTGAAACACTTTGGATCGAAAAAGTTTGATCAATTCCAATAAATTTTGTAATTTGAAACTTGCTCGAATTGGATTCTTTCGATTTCCATACCTAAGATATATTTACGAAGTTGTTTCAATTTTTTTTATTGATTGGCATTAACCCTAGACCCTTGCCCCGAGAAAGAAATTAATACTTTCTACTCGAGCTCCATCATGGACTATTTACATTCCAAGACAACAAAAAACGAGGGGTTCTAGTGAAACAGAACCAATGATGTCGAGCTAAGAGCACCTTCATTCCTACAAAAAATGGTGGATGTACAAATCCACAACGGATCGTGTCCTTCAAGTCGCACGTTGCTTTCTACCACATCGTTTCAAACGAAGTTTTACCATCACATTCCTCTAAGAACCGGTATGGAATTGATTCAATTATGGAATCATGAATAGTCATTGGTTGGGATGATGTATATCCGCCATAATGTATAGTATTCTCTATATCTATAGTCTAGTCATTGATTGGGATGACGCTTAGCCATACTCTATAGTCTATAGATATAACTAATACTATAAATAGAGGTGGAGTAAGCTGTTTCTCAAAAACTTTTAGGTAATAATATAGAGATGGAGAAAGATTTCGACGAAGAAATCTTAGTAAAAACTCATTCCTAATATTTATAAGTATCACTTTATATTTTCCACTAGGTATAACTGTTACTTTATATTTATAGAACCCTATATATTACATATTACATATTACATATTACGTCGAAATATTTTACTTCATCTTCATCGAACATACGATTCCTAGTTAGTTGAGGAAGTTAACTTTGATAGAACATTATTATTATATAACATTATTATTAATTTGTCTACCATTATTAACATTATAATATTTATTAATAAATACATATATAAATAATTAAATTATAAATAATTAAATAATAATTAATAATCAATAAGAAATCAATAAGACGAATAAACGAATTCTTTTTGATTCTGCATCTTCACGTGACTTAATAGGAGAGAAAGATTCAGCTTCTAAGGAATGATTAAAACTATTTATCTTTCGAAATTTATTCGAAATTTCGAAAGTTCCCCTTTCGACATCATTATTCCAAGAAAATTTGATAGTTAAAAATAACTTTTAATCAGCTTAGGAAAAAAGATAAGTCTTTTTTCATCTGATTGAGAAAATCCAAAGAATGGGGAGGGTTTCGTATCTATCAATTCAATCAAATACACTGAGCAATTGTCACCGTTTAGAGATATTGAAATGAACGCCTTCCCATTACTGATTAACTCCTATCTACCCCATTCTATGGGACTGATGCAGCATAAATCAAAAGAAGGGGGTGTCCTAGTCTTTTTTATTTTTACGAAATGCAAGCTGTCTAGGCACAAAGCCAAACAAGTCCAGATTAAGTCCAGTTTTTGCTCCTTTTTTCTATTTTAGCCTACCTCATTGATTAAGAATTAAGAGACTTAGTGAATTTAATTATTACCAAAAACCTCCTCTTGGCGAAAAGTCAAGAAATCGACAAAAATGAAAATGGAATCTAATTAGGCTAATTTAGGGGGTAGAGAATACGCGATAGGGAATATGGATTCTTTCGCATCTCGATTCAGTTTTTGAAAAAAAAAAACGATTCATCGAAGAAAAAAATCAGAAACAACAATCACATTCCAGCTAACATT